AAGAAGAATAGTATGGGCATATACTATATACCATATAAATACCATATCATATATTAAACATATATTAAAGAATTAGAGAAATCTAATACTAATAGAATACTAATACTAATAGAATAATAGAATATTACAATATTACTAAGAATATAATACTACTAATATATCTAAGAAATATAGATAAACTAAAGCAAGTCAAGTTTTTTTAAGCTTTCGCAAAACGATCACAATTGATAGAAGTAGATTTTTCAGTAAAGTATTATTCCTATTCCTAGCTCTAAAGCCCACTCCTTCCCCATACTACAAGTGAAAGAGAAAATGTAAACACTACCATTAAAGCAGCCCAAGCAAAACTTACTATATCCATGCGAATGATGCCCCCTATCTCTATCTCTATGAAATGAAGGAATAATTCCATTATTGATTCATAATCATAGTGGAATCAATGGTGCAGAGTCAAAACAGGATTCTTACTTACGGCTTTTTATGAAACAATTTCATGAATCCACTCATAAAAAGTTCATAGATTTCTTATTCTATAAAATTCTATTGAAATAGCAAAGAATTGAAAAAAAAATAGAATAAGAAAAGATACAAATAAAAAGAAGAGCCAGTCAACCATTCTGATTCAATTTATGAACAGTACTCAGAATCTCTAGTGAGTCTGAATACAAAGTATCTTCAGTTCTTTGCCACAATTCTTAAATGAATTTACCATCAGCCTATCCAATCTAATTTCATCGCAAACAGAGTTACCTCAATATTAAGAAAAGTGTAAAATAATTAGGGAGTCTTTATAGTCTTTTTTAGAATCTTTTATTAAACCTTAGTAGCCAAAAAGGAGTGTCTCTTAGGAACCTTTGGTTTGGATACCAAGATTTCCGATTTCTTACTTTCATAGTTCTCCAGAATGAATTCTCGCTATTTCTTTTATTTGATTCAATTCAGAATAGCCCAAACCAATCTTTCATAAGATTGGATTGCTTCAGATTTATTGGTACTTTTTTGAGCCACACTCAGAATCCAGATTTTGAGAAAAAAGATGACAGTCTTTTATAGGACCTATGGTTCTCAAAATCAAGTATCGACAGACCTAGCCCTTGCCTATGCTTTTGCGGGGCAAGAATTCGTCAAGTTCGATCAACAGGATTAAGAAATTCCAAGTCTTTTTTTGTTGATCAGGCGACACCCAGATTCGAACCGGGGATAAAGGATTTGCAGTCCCCCGCCTTACCACTTGGCCATGCCGCCAAATTACATCCAAAACAGATAAAGAAATGAAGAAGAATAAAGAAGAAAGAAATTCTTTAATAAATTCTTATGTAAAGTATAGAAATTATATAAGATTATATTCTAAATTATAGAATATTCTATATTCATATTCTATTAATTATATTATTATATTAAGATTATATTAAGAATATGAAATAAGAATATGAAATTCTAGAATTCTATATTCTTAATATTCTTAGACTTAGATATTCTTTAGATATTCTATTTTATTCTCTTTCTATTCCTCTCCTCATTTTGGTTTTGATTTGAATTTTTTACTTTCTTAATTTCTTTTTTATTGGATCAATTTATATTCTTTTCTTCGATTGATTTTATCTCAAAACACGCGTCGCTTAAAAACTTACCTTCTCTTTTCACTTTTCTATAGATCTATTGAATCTATAGAAAAGTGAAAAGATTCCCGGCCCGGTCACAGACTGTAAAATGTAGGTCATTTTCGAATAAATTACTCTTTACTCCATTAACTATTTAATATTTAATTCTTACTCTTACTTACTTTTTTTACTTTGAATTAGTGAACAGCTCTTCATTTTGTATCTCCTTATCTTAATGGATGCAAAATCCAATTGATTTCCGACTAATCATTATCAATTACATGATCAATTCTAATTATCTAATTATAAGAAAATATATGTGTATATGTAAACCCCATAAAAGTGTAAACTCTAGAACAGAAATTGTTATACGTGGATACCAAGCCGGGTCTCTTTCTTATGCACATATCCCTATATAGGATCATTGTGCTTGAATATTTCATTGAATATGAATAGAAGATAGACATTATGATAGAGTACGACCTAACCTAGGTTGCACCAAGTTCAATTCTTATATTCTTATAAAAGATGTGATATACGGATATCTAGATCGTCATTTACTTCCTAAAGATTACTCCTATGACTATATACGTACACAATTTCATTGTATTTTATAAAATTTACTACCAAAAAAAGATTTGTGAATTCCTTTTTGAACATTCTAATTGCGTGTGCTAAAAAAAAAGGGAAACTCTATGCTGTTCCTGATTCTTCTGTTTTTATCTCATTCATAGAGAGCAGATTCAATCCTAAACTCATTGATTTTTTCTTTTTTTGTACGCTGATCATAATATCATTAATATCATAATATAAAGAATTAGGTATTAGGTCTAAATTGGATCAATTTTTATATCCGATAAAAGACTCCATCAGCCTAAGTGACATAATTTTTCCCAGGAATGCTTTATTAATTTCCATTTCTTTCTATTTGTACCTGTCTCAAGATCAAATTTGAACTTGCATCGAAAATGCCCTTCATTTCTCTGTCTTGCTTTCGTTCATACGATATATATGGATGGAGTTGACTAAAATTTTATGTGATTCAGTAAACAGAATATCCATTCCATCATTGCTAGATCAATTGGTAGGTTTCGATGAATAGTGAGCCAAAAGCCGCCGATAATGGGATTTTTTCAATAAAGAGGAAACTTCAGATTAAGATGCTCCAGAATGGAAATGAGGGAATGTCCACAATACCTGGATTTAGTCAGATACAATTTGAGGGATTTTGTAGGTTCATTAATCAGGGCTTGACGGAAGAATTTCATAAGTTTCAAAAAATTGAAGATAGAGATCAAGAAATTGAATTTCAATTATTTGTGGAAACATATAAATTGGTAGAGCCCTTGATAACAGAAAGAGATGCTGTGTATGAATCACTCACATATTCTTCTGAATTATATGTACCCGCGGTCTTAATTTGGAAAACCGGTAGAAATATGCAAGAACAAACCGTTTTTATTGGAAACATCCCTATAATGAATTCTTTTGGAACCTCTATAGTAAATGGAATATACCGAATTGTGATCAACCAAATATTGCAAAGTCCCGGTATTTACTATCGTTCAGAATTGGAACATAACGGAGTTTCTGTCTATACCAGTACTATAATATCGGATTGGGGGGGAAGGTCGGAATTAGAAATTGATAGAAAAGCAAGGATATGGGCCCGTGTAAGTAGAAAACAAAAAATATCTATTCTAGTTCTATCATCAGCTATGGGTTCGAATATAAGAGAAATTTTAGATAATGTTTGTTACCCTGAGATTTTCTTGTCTTTCCCGAATGATAAAGAGAAAAAAAAGATTGGGTCAAAAGAAAATGCTATTTTGGAGTTTTATCAACAATTTGCCTGTGTAGGGGGGGATCCAGTATTTTCTGAGTCCTTATGCAAGGAATTACAAAAGAAATTTTTTCAACAAAGATGTGAGTTAGGAAAGATTGGTCGACGAAATATTAACCGGAGACTTAATCTTGATATACCCCAAAACGATACATTTTTGTTACCACGAGATTTATTGGCTGCTGTGGATCATTTGATTGGAATTAAATTGGGAATGGGTACACTTGACGATATGAGTCACTTGAAAAATAAACGTATTCGTTCTGTAGCAGATCTATTACAGGATCAATTCGGATTGGCTCTTGTTCGTTTAGAAAATACGGTTCGAGGAACTATATGTGGAGCAATCAGGCATAAATTGATACCGACTCCTCAAAATTTGGTAACTTCAACTTCATTAACAACTACTTATGAATCGTTTTTTGGCCTACACCCTTTATCTCAAGTTTTGGATCGAACTAATCCGTTGACACAAATTGTTCATGGGCGAAAATGGAGTTATTTAGGTCCTGGAGGATTGACGGGGCGAACTGCTAGTTTTCGAATACGAGATATCCACCCGAGTCACTATGGACGTATTTGTCCAATTGACACGTCCGAAGGAATCAATGTTGGACTTATGGGATCATTAGCTATTCATGTGAAGGTTGGTTATTGGGGATCTATAGAGAGTCCATTTTATGGATTATCTGAGAGATCAAAAGAGGCACAGATGGTTTATTTATCACCAAAAAGAGATGAATATTATATGGTAGCAGCAGGAAATTCTTTGGCCTTGAATCGGGATATTCAAGAACAACAGGTTGTTCCAGCTCGATATCGTCAAGAATTCCTGACTATTGCATGGGAAGAGATTCATCTTAGAAGCATTTTTCCCTTCCAATATTTTTCTATTGGAGCTTCCCTCATTCCTTTTATTGAGCATAATGATGCGAATCGAGCTTTAATGAGTTCTAATATGCAGCGCCAAGCAGTTCCCCTTTCTCGGTCCGAGAAGTGCATTGTTGGAACTGGTTTGGAAGGACAAACGGCTCTAGATTCGGGGGTTTCAGTTATAGCCGAACGCAAGGGAAAAATCATTTATACTGATACTCAAAAGATCATTTTCTCAAGTAATGGGGATACTCTAAGCATTCCATTGGTTATGTATCAACGTTCCAACAAAAATACTTGTATGAATCAAAAAACTCAGGTTCAGCGGGGTAAATACATTAAAAAGGGACAAATTCTAGCGGGCGGTGCGGCTACAGCTGGTGGGGAACTCGCTTTAGGAAAAAATGTATTAGTAGCTTATATGCCATGGGAAGGTTACAATTTTGAAGACGCAGTACTAATTAGCGAACGTCTGGTTTATAAAGATATTTATACTTCTTTTCACATCCGGAAATATGAAATTCAGACTCATGTAACAAGCCAAGGTCCTGAAAGAATCACTAAGGAGATCCCGCATTTAGAGGCTCGTTTACTCCGAAATTTAGACAGAAATGGAATTGTGATGCTGGGATCTTGGATAGAAACAGGTGATATCTTAGTAGGTAAATTAACACCTCAGACAGCGAGCGAATCCTCATATGCCCCGGAGGATAGATTATTACGAGCTATACTTGGCATTCAGGTATCCACTTCAAAAGAAACTTCTCTAAGACTACCTATAGGGGGAAGGGGTCGAGTTATTGATGTAAGATGGATCCATAGAAGAGGGGTTTCCAATTCTAATCCAGAAAGGATTCGTGTATATATTTCACAGAAACGTGAAATCAAAGTAGGTGATAAAGTAGCTGGAAGGCATGGGAATAAGGGTATAATTTCTAAGATTTTGTCTAGACAAGATATGCCCTATTTGCAAGATGGAACGCCCGTTGATATGGTATTCAACCCATTAGGAGTCCCCTCACGAATGAATGTGGGACAGATATTTGAATGTTCACTCGGGTTAGCGGGGGATCTGCTAAAGAAACATTATAGAATAGGACCTTTTGATGAGAGATATGAGCAAGAGGCCTCAAGAAAACTAGTGTTTTCCGAATTATATGAAGCCAGTAAGAAAACAAAAAATCCATGGGTATTTGAACCCGAATATCCGGGAAAAAGCAGAATATTTGATGGAAGAACAGGAGATCTTTTTGAACAACCTGTTCTAATAGGAAAGTCCTATATCCTAAAATTAATCCATCAAGTTGATGATAAAATCCATGGACGTTCCAGTGGGCATTACGCACTTGTTACACAACAACCCCTTAGAGGGAGGGCCAAACAAGGGGGACAAAGAGTAGGAGAAATGGAAGTTTGGGCTCTAGAGGGATTTGGTGTTGCTCATATCTTACAAGAGATGCTTACTTACAAATCTGATCATATTAGAGCTCGTCAAGAAGTGCTTGGTGCTACGATTATTGGGGCAACAGTACCTAACCCAGAGGGTGCTCCAGAATCTTTTCGATTGCTCGTTCGAGAACTACGATCTTTGTCCCTGGAACTGAATCATTTCCTTGTATCTGAAAAGAACTTCCAGATGGATAGGAAGGAAGCTTGATCTCAATGAATCAGAATTTCTATTCTATGATTGACCAGTATAAACATCAACAACTTCGAATTGGACCAGTTTCCCCTCAACAAATCAGGGCTTGGGCAAAAAAGATTCTACCCAATGGAGAGATAGTTGGAGAGGTGACAAAACCCTATACTTTTCATTATAAAACTAATAAACCGGAAAAAGATGGATTGTTTTGTGAAAGAATTTCTGGACCCATAAAAAGTGGGATTTGTGCTTGTGGAAATTACCGAGGAATTGGGACTGAAAAAGAAGACCCGAAATTTTGTGAAGAATGCGGGGTGGAATTTATTGATTCTCGGATACGAAGGTACCAAATGGGATACATCAAACTGACATGTCCAGTGACTCATGTATGGTATTTGAAACGTCTTCCTAGTTATATTGCGAATCTTTTAGATAAGCCCCTTAGGGAATTAGAGGGCCTAGTATATTGCGATGTGTGATTTGATCGAAATTTTCATTTGACAGATTTGGACTGAGAAACTGTCATCCCATTTAATCTGATTGGGATGCCCCTGGCTCTGACATGTATCTTGGGAGGAGGAACATGAAGCTCAGAATTATGGGTGCATTCAAGATTTCAAAATGGAAGAAAAGGGGAATTGATCTATGGTCGATTCCGTAACAGATAATATAGGAATAGTTAGTTATACCTCGTGAAAAAAGACTTTTTGTGGAATTATACATTTTCTTTCTTTAAAAAAAAAATTATGTTCAGGCAAGCGCAAGCAAATATGGTTACGGGAGCTTATCTATCGCATATATGCTTCAAGGGATAATAACCATCGAGGTGAGTAGAGACCTAAAAAAGATCCAATGGAACAATACAATATATAGACAAAGAAATCCTTTAAGAGTCCCAAAATATTCCTTTCAGGAGATTCATCATTTGAGGGGAAGCAGACTACTCAAGAATTTCACATTTCCTTATTTTTCGTTTTTTTTTTCGTAAACATAAAAGAAAGTCTAAAAGGTTAGAGTGAAAATCAAAAATTAAATAAGATAAGAATGAGGCTGGTCCTTACTGGGAACTTGAGTAAAGAGTAGCTTTTTGTAGGGTTTTCTCGAACAAAGTTTAAAAAGAAGAAGAACCCCTTTCTTTATTTGGTGTAACTACTTGAGCCGGATGAGAGGAAACCTTCACGTCCGATTGTGAGGGGGGGAATCCAATACTATAGGAACCTATCTCAATTTTTCTTTTGCTAGGTCCATAGCTAAAAAACCTACTTTTTTACGATTACGAGGTTCATTCGAATATGAAATCCAATCCTGGCAATATAGCATCCCACTATTTTTTACTACTCAAGGTTTCGAGACATTTCGAAACCGAGAAATCTCTACGGGGGCAGGTGCTATCAGAGAACAATTAGCCGATTCGGATTTGCGAATTATTACAGATAATTCATTGGTAGAATGGAAGGAATTAGGAGATGAAGAGTCTGCAGGAAATGAATGGGAAGAGAAAAAAATTCGAAGAAGAAAGGATTTTTTGGTTAGGCGCATAG